GAGAAATAGCAATAGAACTTTTTCAGACATTTGTAATTCGTGATTTAATCAGACGGCATGTCGCTTCTAACATAGGAATTGCTAAAAGTAAAATTCGGGAAAAAGAACCCATTGTATGGGAAATACTTCAAGAAGTTATGCAGGGGCATCCTGTATTGCTGAATAGAGCGCCCACCCTGCATAGATTAGGCATACAGACGTTCCAGCCCATTTTAGTGGGTGGACGTGCTATTTGTTTACATCCATTAGTTCGTAAGGGATTCAATGCAGACTTTGATGGGGATCAAATGGCTGTTCATGTACCTTTATCCTTGGAAGCTCAAGCAGAGGCTCGTTTACTTATGTTTTCTCATATGAATCTCTTTTCTCCGGCTATTGGAGACCCCATTTCGGTACCAACTCAAGATATGCTTATTGGACTCTATGTATTAACGATCGGGAATCGTCGAGGTATTTGTGCAAATAGGTATAATCCATGGATTCGCAGAAACTATCAAAATGAAATAGTTAACGATTATAACTATAAGTATACTACGAAAGAGAAAGGGCCCTTTTTTTTTAGTTCCTATGATGTACTTGTAGTTTATCAGCAGAAACGAATCAATTTAGATAGTCCTTTGTGGCTTCGGTGGCGACTAAATCAACGTGTCATTGCTTCAAGAGAAGTTCCTAACGAAGTTCAATATGAATCTTTGGGTACCTATCATGAAATTTATGGGCACTGTCTAATAGTAAGAAGTATAAAAAAAGAAATCCTTTGTATATACAAAAGAACCACTGTTGGTCATATTTCTTTTTATCGAGAAATAGAAGAAGCCATACAGGGGTTTTGTCGGGCCTACTCATATGGTACCTAAGCTAAGCTAAGTAATTATGGAATACCCGCGGGAATTTTGATCTCTCCGGTTCAACTGGAATGAGAATTCCTGAATTTCTACGTGAATCGAGATCCAGTAAAAGAGGTCTTCGAATCACTAATCCCAACCCAAATTGTCGAATCCTACTCAGCGGAATATGGAGGTACTTATGGCAGAATGGGTTGATCTGTTCTTTCACAATAAAGTGATAGATGGGGCTGCCATGAAACGACTTATTAGCAGATTAATAGATCACTTCGGAATGGCATATACATCGCACACCCTGGATCAAGTAAAGACTCTGGGTTTCCAGCAAGCCACTGCTACATCCATTTCATTAGGAATTGATGATCTTTTAACAGTATCTTCTAAGGGGTGGCTAGTCCAAGATGCTGAACAACAAAGTTTGATTTTAGAAAAGCATCATCATTACGGGAATGTATACACAGTAGAAAAATTACGCCAATCCATTGAGATATGGTATGCTACAAGTGAATATTTGAGACAAGAAATGCATCCTAATTTTAGGATGACTGATCCTTCTAATTCAGTCCATATAATGTCCTTTTCGGGAGCTAGAGGAAATGCATCTCAGGTACACCAATTAGTAGGTATGAGAGGATTAATGTCGGATCCCCAAGGACAAATGATTGATTTACCGATTCAAAGCAATTTAAGCGAAGGACTTTCTTTAACGGAATATATCATTTCCTGCTACGGAGCCCGTAAAGGAGTTGTGGATACTGCTGTACGAACATCAGACGCTGGATACCTTACGCGTAGACTTGTTGAAGTAGTTCAACACATTGTTGTACGTAGAACAGATTGTGGCACTATCCGAGGCATTTCCGTGAGTCCTATAAATGGGATGACGGAAAGGATTTGGATCCAAACACTAATTGGTCGTGTATTAGCATACAATATATATATGGGTCCACGTTGCATTGCTGCCCAAAATAAAGATATTGGGATTGGACTTGTCACTAGATTCATAACCTTTCGAACACAACCGATATATATTCGAACCCCGTTTCTTTGCAGGAGTATATCTTGGATCTGTCGATTATGTTATGGTCAGAGTCCCACTCATGGCGATCTGGTCGAATTGGGAGAAGCAGTAGGCATTATTGCGGGTCAATCAATCGGCGAACCGGGGACTCAACTAACATTAAGAACTTTTCATACCGGTGGAGTATTCACAGGTGGTACTGCAGAACATGTACGAGCTCCTTTCAATGGAAAAATCAAATTCAATGAGGATTTGGCTCATTTCACACGTACACGTCATGGGCATCCTGCTTTTCTATGTTATACAGACCTGTATGTAACTATTGAGAATCACTATATTCTACATAATGTGAATATTCCACCCAAAAGTTTTCTTTTAGTTCAAAATGATCAATATGTAGAATCAGAACAAGTGATTGCGGAGATTCGCGCTGGAACATCTACTTTCGGTTTTCATTTTAATAAAGTTAAAGAGAAAGTTCGAAAACATATTTATTCTGACTCAGAGGGAGAAATGCACTGGAGTACCGATGTGTACCATGCACCTGAATATAAATATGGTAATGTTCGTCTCTTACCAAAAACAAGTCATTTATGGATATTATCAGGAGCTCTGTGGAGCTCCAGTATAGTGC